TTCTATCTCAGAGTATCCATTCGTTCGATACTCATCTGCTTCGATTTCCACTTTCCGTAATCGAACCCGAGCTCTTTCGAGCTGTTCAATGGCTCCTCTACGTAATTCTTCTGAATTTCGAATAGTACTCAAGATCCTCTGTTTTCGCTTATCTAATAAATCATTTAATGAAAGTAGATTATTTTTCCATTCATTTCACAGCTATCATATCTCTTCCCGAACCAAACATGAATCTTTCGATTCATTTGGCTCTCACGCTCAATTGTTTCTTTTATCTTTTCTTTGATTGATGGGCATTCCCATATCTTTGAATGGAATGAGCCTATCCTCTCTTTTCTGTTCGTATTCAAAGATATCGAAACTGATCTCAGAATCTTAGGAGGACTCTTCAGACCAGACAAAAAATAAAAAATTGTCAGCAAAGTTGTTTCTTTATTTGTTCTTTATTTACAACTTATTTCCAAAAAGGAAAAAAAAAAGATTTTAAAGAAGAAAGAATTCTATTCTTTCTTCTTTATATGCTATGAGAATTTAGATCAAAATTCTAATAGAATAGAAATAGAATTGAATATAATTCTGAACTTCATTACTTCATTCTTATTATTATTAGAATGAGATTTCGATTTTTTCATCCAAAAAATTCTCTTTTTTATACAAATGCATTTTATACAAATACAATACATAGGTCGTCGATTCGGCAGTGGATAAAAAAGGGGGGAAGATACCCATCTTTCCAGTTAATGGTTTAAATAATTTTATCCATATGAGTGTTCTACATCGGATAAATTCCCAATTATTCCTTTTTTCTTTTTATCATTTTTAAACCATTTCGGTACTAACGTAGCGGTAGAAAGAGTACCATGCTATGCTGTGCCTGGACTTCAAACAATTTATCTTTAACCATGTAAAAGACCTCAACATTATTGGTTGATAGAGAATCAAAGTTCATTTACCAATTAGTCACGAAATGCTATAGTTCTTACATATGATTTCTGAATGAAATCCAATTCCGAAGTAATTCGTCGAGATTGTGCACCCTTTGTTCCTATTTCTGCTATAAAGAATAATACATAAATATAAAGAAAGTGCAGCCGGTGAAATCCAACCTATTCTTGAAATACACAACTCGCACACACTCCCTTTCCAAAAAAAATCAATACACCCAGCACTACGCTTAGATTTATTGGATTTGTTGCTAAAATATCGGTATTAAACTCGAAACTCCCAGCGGATGGCCAGTGCCCCGCGTAAACAAAAGAATCGGTTATATTTTTCATATGCTTTCCCCTTATAGATAGGACTAACAAAGAACAGAGTTCTTTTTGTATCACTCCGCTTATTATTCTTAATGGAATTTGAGAATTCTCAAATTTCTTAGTTATGGTTATGTTTTTATTCTTCTTTCTTTTTTTTTACATTTTTCTTCTACGATGAAATGAAACATTAAACAAAAGGATTTGCAAATAAAAGAGCTAATGCCACGACCAGTCCATAAATTGTTAAAGCTTCCATAAAAGCCAGACTAAGCAATAAAGTACCTCGTATTTTACCCTCTGCTTCTGGTTGTCTCGCAATACCTTCTACAGCTTGGCCCGCAGCAGTACCTTGACCAACCCCAGGTCCGATAGAAGCAAGCCCTACAGCCAATCCAGCAGCAATAACGGAAGCAGCAGAAATAAGTGGATTCATGGTAAGTTCCTCGCACCAAAAAGAGAAATGGTTAATGATACAACCAACCAATGAATTAGTACTTAATCTACTTCTTTTTCTACTTCTACTTTTACTATTTACTTTACTACACTTATTTTTTCTTTTTTGATCTTTATCACTAAAATCTATCGGGTCGAAGTAGCTAAAAACTCCAAATGGAATTCAGAATATTACTGAATTTTCAGAACTACTTCGATATGCCGTTTTTCCTTTCTACCTTATGTAAATAGATATGTATACGGTTTTAGTCATTGCGTTTCCTTGTTTATAAGCTATTCTATTCTTTCTCTTTCATTCAATTCACAATCACAGACAAAATAGAAAAAGGACTGATATGGGAATCCATCTAAATGCAGTGGGCTAGAAAAAAAGAGATAGGGGTAATTACTATCTAACTAGTAAATAACATATACTTTTATTCTTCCATAACGTAAATCACCTGCACTTTTTATTCTATGAAATCGTATTCTGTAATTATTCTTCGAAACATATACAAGAATTGATACTCATAGGCATTAATATGTAGTAGGATCCCCAACCCTTCTTTCTATTCCAAATTCTGCAATATCATCTATCTTTCTTCATATATACATACATGTAGCTATTTGCATTTTCTTCTCCAACCCAGTGGATTATATTGAACCCCCCGCATTGCTTAAATTGGGATAAGCTTCAAAAAAGACTATTTCGAAAGTTAGTCAATGATGACCCTCCATGGATTCACCTATATAAGCCGCAGCCAGAGTTGCAAAAATAAGAGCTTGAATACCACTTGTAAATAATCCAAGAAACATGACAGGTATAGGAACTACTGAAGGCACTAAAGAAACAAGAACAACAACCACTAATTCATCAGCCAATATATTCCCGAAAAGTCGAAAACTAAGAGATAAAGGTTTTGTGAAATCTTCTAAAATATTAATTGGTAAAAGTATTGGAGTTGGTTGAATGTATTTCCCGAAATATCCCAATCCTTTTTTGCTAAGACCCGCATAGAAATATGCCACTGACGTGGGTAAAGCTAAAGCAACAGTAGTATTTATATCATTCGTGGGCGCAGCTAACTCCCCATGAGGTAACTTTATGATTTTCCAAGGTAAAAGAGCACCCGACCAGTTAGAAACAAAAATAAATAGGAACATCGTTCCAATAAATGGAACCCAAGGACCATACTCCTCTCCAATCTGAGTTTTGCTCAAGTCTTGAATAAATTCAAGGACATATTCGAAGAAATTCTGACCGTCGGTCGGAATGGTTTGTGGATTCCGAACAGCTATGATGACTGAAACTAATAAGATAGCAATTACAACCCAAGAAGTGATAAGTACTTGGGCATGAATTTGTAAACCTCCTATTTGCCAATATAAATGTTGGCCTACTTCTACACCTGATATATCGTATAACCCTTTAAGTGTTTTAATGGAACATGGTATAACATTCATATTGTCCTCTAACAGAAATCGAACTTCAAAAAAGGAATTATTTTGATTCAACCATCTCTTTCTCAATTCATCTATGTTCATTCATGAATTGAAGTTATGAATCGTATATTTCGGATACCGAGAAATCACATAAAAAAATACCAATCATTTGATCTTTTAAATATTATTCAATATTCAAAACATAGTTCAAACTCCAAAAGATGCAAACCAAAATAGTAACAATCAAAGAGAGTTCACCAAAAACAAACTAATCTTCTTCTTCTTAATGATAAGATTAATGATAAGATAATCAACCATTTTTTATATAACTAGAACGGCCCTCACAAATTGCAGATACTAATTTGGTAAGAATCAATCGAATCGAAGCTATAGCATCATCGTTGGCCGGAATAGAAATATCTGCAAGATCTGGGTCACAATTTGTATCGATTAAACAAATCGTCGGAATACCCAAAATGACACATTCTCGAAGAACCGTATATTCTTCTTGCTGATCAACGATAATTACAATATCGGGCAATCCCGTCATATATTTGATCCCACCCAGATATGTTTGCAAGGTAGATAACTTTCTCTTCAACATTGCTGCATCTCCTTTGGGAAGACGATTGAGTTTCCCCATCTTTTGTTCTGCTCTTAAGTCCCGGAACTTCTGAAGTCTTGTTTCTGTAGTAGACCAATTCGTTAACATACCACCAAGCCATTTTTTATTAACATAATGACATCGAGCCCTTATTGCTGCTGATGCTACTAAATCCGCTGCTTTCTTTTTGGTGCCAACGATTAAGAATTTTTTTCCCCTGCTTGCTGCATCAAAAACTAAATCGCAGGCTTCTGATAAAAAACGAGCAGTTATAGTAAGATTTGTAATATGAATACCTTTACGCTTTGCAGAGATGTAAGGAGCCATTCTAGGATTCCATTTATTAGTACCATGACCAAAATGAACTCCTGCTTCCATCATTTCTTCCAAATTGATGTTCCAATATCGTCTTCCCATTTTCCCACACTTTCTCTTTTTCTTTTTTTCAAAGAGATTCAGTACCCTGTGAAATAAATAATTGTTCCGACGGAACCTCCTACCAGGATTGACCATTGATCTACCACCCAAACCATGAATTTCATTCTTTATTATTTTTTATTTCATTGATTACGAAATCCATAATCGGACCAGAGAGTTAAAGTAAAAAGAATGAACCTCTTGTTAGGAATTAGTAAATTCCATTACGTAAATGATTGGTCTGATGTCTCATGGAAAGTGTTTGGGGCACAAGAAAAAAATAATTCTCTATGGTGTAACAAAATATCTCTCATTTCCAACTCGAATAGATTCTTCCTTTTTATTTTCAAATGAATGTTTTTGTCTTGCTTTGAACGATGTACTAATTTTTTGAATCCGGTACCAACCGGTATAATCCCCCCCAGAACAACGTTCTCTTTCAGGCCTTTCAACCAATCAATACGACCTCGTAGAGCAGCTTTTGCTAAAACTCGAGCAGTTTCTTGAAAACTCGCTTCGGATATGAAACTTTGAGTATTCAGAGATGATTTCGTTATTCCCAATAAGATTGCCCGATAACAGATCGCTTCGTCCAAAACGCGCCCTGCTCGCTCTGCTCGCAACAATCCAATAAATTCCCCAGGTAAAAAAACATTAGACATTCCATCTTCTGAAACCAAAACTCTTGATGTTACTTGACGTACAATAATCTCTATATGTCTATTATGGATCTGTACCCCCTGGGATCGATAAACCTTTTGGATCTTATTAACCAAAGAGATACGACTTTGGGCTATGGTTAGTTCAGCTCCAATCAAGAATCCCCAGGGGATCCCAAGAATCCTTCGGATACGTTCGTCCCAACCTTCAACTCTTCTTTCGAGGTTCATCGATATTGAATCAATTGAACGAACTTCTAAGATTTGTTCCACTTTTGGAAGACCTTGCGTTATGTCACCAGATCTCGATTTTTCATATATAAATGTAATTAATGTATCTCCTTCATAAAAGGTTTCCCCATAATGGCCATGAACAGTTGCTCCTGGAGTTACCAAATAGGGCTTAGCTGATCTTATAACTAAAGAGTCAACATGAACAATTAAAATTTGACCAGATTTTTTTATGCGTGATCCGTATTTAAATAAACATACATTTTCACAAAGGAATTGTCCAAGGCTAATTATTGTCCATGCCTCTTCACAAGAATCGTGATGGAGAAAACACCAATTCAAATGGAATGAATTCCAAATGATGTTACTGCATGGATCGGGATTATAAATCCTACTATTTTCATCTAGGAAACAGTATTGAAATGGAAGTACTTGAAGCACTTGGAAAGTCTGTTTAAAATTTTCAAGTAAAAAATCTTTCTTTAAAAAGACTTGATTATAAGTTCTTAAATAGTAAGATGAACGAAAATTGACTATTTTAGGCACAATAGTACCTAAAGGACCCAACAAATACCTAATTGGAGTCATGGGATCCGATTCTTTTGTCGCATTATTATATCTCGAAGTATTGAAGGGGCCAATTCGAGAACAATTGGATGATGACAAAACTAGGAAAGATTGGCATTCCTTATTTCGATTCAACAACGTACCAAGAGTTCCCTGATGTTGGGGAAATGATTGAATCTTCACCTTGGAATCAAAAGGATTGATATGGGTACGATCTAATCCATTATTGGAAATAAATCCTGAACCTGCCATATCATACCTTTTTACGGTATACGAAATAGTGGACTTTACTAACTCAATTCGGATGAAATCACGAAGCAGATCATTTGCCCTTATTTCAACAAAAGAAGCATGAACCTCTTCTTCTATAGAACTCTTTTTTTCTTGGTCCCAAGTCAATACTAAGCAAGCCCGAACTAATTGAATACTTGTGTGAGAAATTCCTCGAATTGACTTGCCATTTCCATAAAGTATATAATTGACAATTCGAAGTTGGACATTATCCTTTTCCTGCAAGAGATCCTGAGAGAAAAGTGTTGCTAAATTGATCCCATCAGCTATTTCATATGTGACTACGGGCCGAACCAAAACAAAATACTTTTTTTTGGTAGGTGTAATCCGTTGGACATAGATCCAATTTTTCAATTTTTTTGATCCTTTAGAATCTTTTTTTTCCATTCCTGGTGGTATCAAAATGCCACTGTGCCTAGATATTTTATCCACCTCTCCAGAAAAATGAATATCTCCAGAAAAGATTTTCAGTTCCATACTTTTTTTTTTTCTCTCCACTCGGACTAATCCACCTACTCGACTTCTTCTATTTATATTTAAAGCAAGCTGTGTATCTACTCCAACGATACTATTGTTCCGGACCATTATGAGCGAAGATCCGGGTAAGATATGCACTTCCTCGGGAATGAAAAAAAATCGATCTACTTTCATTTGCATTTGGTATTTCGGACTAAATTCTTTTGCTCCTCGATACTCAATCAAATCCTCTTTTTTTACAATTGAATCTACTTCGACAATCCCATATTTAGTAATTCCCGAACTGCTTCTTCTGTATCGCGGATCATCAAAATAAGCAAGAATACTATTTCTACGTAAAATACCATTTATAGGTATTTTAATCGAAATACCAAAACAGGGTATTAGTTTCTTTTCTTGTTCTTTATCATATTTTAAGGGAATCACAAATCTATTTCTTCGCTTTTTCGCCAAGGAATTCTCTTGACGAATAGAAGTAGAAGGCTCTATGAGATTCCAATGACCCTTGGATATGATTCGATAAGGTTTTGAATAGTCAAGAATTTCCCTATCTTTTTTACCAAGAGTCTCCAACAATTTATGTCTTACTTGATCATTAGTCAGTGAGAGATCAAAGATATATCTTTCTTCGAGAGAAAAAGAATTAGCATTCATTTGATCTTGATCCTTGTGGAGTGAAAAAGATACTATATTGGATCTGCATAGACCTCCTGCTAATATCCATAAATGACTTGTTTTTGGTAATAGATGAACATTACTATATAGATATTCGGTCGCATGATAGCCATCAGTACTCCAGTGCATTTCTCCTTCTGACTCAGAAGAAATATGTTTTCGAACCCTCTCTTTCAAATGAAAAGTGGACGTTCCGGCACGAATCTCGGCAATCACTTGTTCTGATTCTACATATTGATCATTTTGAACTAAAATCAAACTTTTTGTTGGAATTTTCACATTATGTAGAATATCTCGACTCTCAATAGTTACATACAAGTCTATAAAACATAGAAAAGCAGGATGCCCATGACGGGTACGTGTGGGATGAACCAAATCCTCATCAAATTTTATTTTTCCATTAGAGGGAGCTCGTACATGTTCGGCAGTACCACCTGTGAATACTCCG